CATTATTATGATAATACATATTCCAACCTGCTTGAATACCAGAAAAATAAATGGATTGGACATTTGATCTTTTCGCTGAGATAAAGGCATAAAAATCAGAAAGAATCTATAGAATTCAAATCGGTTTTTTAGCATTTAACCCCCTTTTATGTTATGGATTTCATTGTTAAAAAAATGATTCGCAGAGAAGAGAGAGATTTTGTTTACGGATTTTTGAGTAGAATATGATTGTGAAGTGTATAAGAAAAGAAGGTTTGTATGGCTTAAACACGTGTGGAGATATCTATAATATCTGTCTTTCTTCTCTTTTATTGTTTTATTGTCGTTCTATGTTCTATTCGGGGCAACACAGGTTGTGCTCTCCGAAAACAGAATTTCAATTTTCTATTCAATTCAAAATTCAAATTGAAGTATGATACTTTTCTGATATCTGATAATTCTATATCGGGAACATATATAAATAATATATATCCGTCTAACAATTTATCTTGGGGGGTTTACATATACTCATAATTGTTGTTATAATTATTATTAATAATTATAATTGAGAAGGATTTTTTGATTGAAAAAATCCATACTGATTAGTTATATATCATATATCAAGTTGTATTTTCTTATGTCATTAGGAAACCAAAATTTGGAGATTCAAATCCAAGAATCATTCATGCATTCTAAGTCAATAGTTAATGGGTCCTATTTTCAGAAAGTTGAATTTTGTATTTTGCGACTGAAAATCCACATTTGATTTTTCAATAGAAAGGTAAGAGAAAGTTTTGAACATTATGAATTTTGAGATAGACTCAATCGAAATTGAAAGGATGAATCAAACCCAATCAAAAGGGAAGAAGGATTAGGATTTCTTTGACTTTTAGGAAAAATTAAGGAAAACAGAACTCAAGGTGCAAGTACAATAAAAAAGCAGTTCAGTAATCCGGGAACGTTTTCATCTATTTTGTATTTGTAGCATTTTGGCGACATGGCCGAGTGGTAAGGCAGAGGACTGCAAATCCTTTTTTCCCCAGTTCAAATCCGGGTGTCGCCTGATCAACAAAAAACTTGAAATCTCTTTTTTTCTTCTGTTGATATAACCCGCTGAATGATTCGCCAGCAGAAGCAGAGAAAACGGACTGTTGATACTTGTTTGATTCTAAACACCTGGTCTGGGTGTTTTTATCAAAAATTGTAAATATCCTTGCATTGCATATTTAGGCTTAGCTTTCAAGTAAATATTCGAATGCTAGAGGGGCTCTCAAGACTTCGCAATTACCTTCTACTCCAAATCAAAATTTTAGATTATTAATCCATTGTATAATGACTGTACCTTGGATTAGATTGGAGAGCCCGATAGGAAATCGAAATAGTTGTGGAAGGGGGCGGAAGATACTTTATTATATACGAGGAACTCACGAAAATATCTCAGTGCTCAAGCATCCAATCAATTGAAATGAGGGTCAACAAAAAAAGAATAGGACTTATTATTCCTACATGTTACATTAGGAACATTCCCTTGAGATGTTACTGCGGATTTTGCTTGGGTTTAATCTTTCCCGATTCTAAATCATATAGGAATTTCTTATAAAATGGGCGAATTTATTGGATTGGTTTATTAATAGTCTTCGTTCTTTTTGACTCTGCACCATTGATTCTACTATTATTAGTGAGGAATAATGGAACAATTCCTTTAGATTTATAGAGATAGGGGACATAATTCATATGGATATAGTAAGTCTTGCTTGGGCTGCTTTAATGGTAGTCTTTACTTTTTCCCTTTCACTCGTAGTGTGGGGAAGGAGTGGACTCTAGGGGTCCTACTAATTGAGTTAAGGAAGCAAACTGTATCAATATCAATTGCTTTCTAGATGGTTCTGCAACACGTTTGGAACAAAATAAAAATATCTTCATTTTGAAATTCCATTGGACTCGACTGGAGTAATGTATTATAGGAATCATCCTCTTTCAATCAAAGAGCTATTTCAACGATTCCCATGTTTGTAGTTCGAAAGGAAGAGGATCCCAGGAAATTTATTCGAACCAAATTCTTCCTAAATTTTCTATTCCAATCAATGGCCTCTTCCTAGGTGATACTGAGGAGGGCCAGACCCTTTTTTTATTTGTTTCTCTCTTTACTGTTCAAAGAAGAAGTGGTTTTGTTAATTGTATACGCACTTTGTATGAGAAAGAAAGGATATAAACATAGTAGTTGTCTAACGAGATACTATGTAGAATAAGATCGTCAGGTGAGTCACATATTGCGCATTTACCGCTTTCGAATTTTTGAAATTGGATTTAGACTTTATCGACTTATTTCATATCATGGTTCAGGCGTTAAAAATCAGTGAGGTTTACTCTTCCTTTTCGATGCCCGTGGAACTACTGTCAATGGTTTACTTCTTGGGAATGTTAAAAAAAAAAGATTACTACGTGATTTTTTGAATATGCCTATATCTATCGCTTTTGCTTCATTGATTTGATTCTCTCAATAGATACCGAGATTCATATTGGAAATCAAAAATATAGTAATTCAAACTATAAGACATAGGAGTAATTCAGATTGATCAGAACAAATAGATATAGCAAATAAATGGAATTGGATGCTATGTCAATCCCATATATGGAATTGATATTAATATATATCAAGATAATATTGTAGATTGATATATAGATCCATATCAAATGCAGCCTCTATCTTTATTTTCTTCCAGGGGGCAGCTTTATAACAACAATCTAATAGATAAATAGTATGGTAGAAAGAAATAGATGAATCTTTCTACCATACTATCTATCTATTAGAATACTGCCGATTCTAGTCCACTCATTTCATTTAAGACATGAAATTGGAATCTTTTTCATTTTATTTCGTCAATTTTGGCTAAGAACTCAGAAGTCAAGTTTCATTCAAATTAGTTAATAATTAATCGTTTTGACTGACTGTTTTTACATAAATGATAAGTAGAAAAGCGGTAGGAACTAGAATAAATAGTGCAGTAGCAATAAATGCAAGAATATTTACTTCCATAATCTCATCGGTTTTTTACTTCGCAATAACTCGGGATTTAATCCCATAGAGATGATAAATCTTTGGCCTGTAAATTCAATGAATGAATATTACCTCTCGATGATCTTGAATCAGATCAATATCATGAATAACAATATCTGAACTATCAAATCAATTCGTCGTCGAGAATTGAATAGTATAACATAGGAAGTTCTTTTATCCATACCGCCCCAAACTTGGATTGCTGACCCAATCCAAAATTCCTTTATTTATCATTTTTTATTATCTGTTCTTTTTTTCTCTCTAATCTATCTAGTTCCTTCTTGTACAATCATCTGATGAAGTCTCATCAAATAGCTCTTCCACTTCCAGTGGTCACATAGTTACAAACCCAAACAAAGACTAAAAGCTAAATGGAAAAAGCAAGGAGTTTAGAACGAAACTATTTTTGACTGGGAAGACAAAGAAGTGTGATAAAGATGAGACCGTATAAAATGAATATTCATCAAATTTACTATTTTCCGATTTGGTCTTTCGTCGATGGGGCCTTAAAACAAAATGAAAAATAGGAAAAATGATTCATTCGCCTTTCTAAGAGGAGTAGGATCTTTGGTTGATCTGTCCTTCCCCCTCCTTTCTTCGTAGATTATTAGTCCCGGGACACCTATACCAAAAGCTCAGTGTGCAATTTGCATGAAATCTATTTTTCAACTTCAAATTAGTAAGTACGGTTCCATAAATCCGTAGCCAGAAAAAGAAATTGTTTTTTTTTTTGTTTTTTCTGGAAAGTATTTTCTTATATTCAATTTTGTATTGGACAAGAAAGGAATTCCCTTTGTGTATGCGCGCCTCAAAAAAGTATAGTACTCGATTCCATTACATGCATCGGGGGCAATCGAAAAAGCCAGCATTTCTTGGAATACTGACTATAATGCTACCAATAATTGTACTAATCCAACCGCATATGTCTTTCTCCTACCAAAAGGAAAGAAAAAAGAAATAAGGATTTCCCCTTTGCTTTGACAATGGAATTCTTCCCCCGGTCCCCTTCATAAAAAGGGAGAGATTTTTTGATATATTTATTGGATCCGTCGGGACTGACGGGGCTCGAACCCGCAGCTTCCGCCTTGACAGGGCGGTGCTCTGACCAATTGAACTACAATCCCAGGGAAATACGGGATCTAGCAGAAAAGTTGATTCTTTTTTATCTCCGGATCGGGTATTTCTGAAGTACAAAGGGGGTTATATCATCTCATGGCGGATTGGCGAATTATTGGGCCGAGCTGGATTTGAACCAGCGTAGACATATTGCCAACGAATTTACAGTCCGTCCCCATTAACCGCTCGGGCATCGACCCAGGAAGAATCAATTTTCGCCTTATTGGTAATCCATGATCAACTTCCTTTCGTAGTACCCTACCCCCAGGGGAATTCGAATCCCCGCTGCCTCCTTGAAAGAGAGATGTCCTAAACCACTAGACGATGGGGGCCTGCTTGACCAACGGCCATCATACTATGATCATAGTATGATCAGTTTTTTGAAATTGTCAATATAATCGAATGATTCTATCCGAGGGATCTTTCCCCCTTTCAGAATTGCATAGAATTGTTTTTTATTCGTCATTGACGAATTATTCATTAGAATCGACATTAGAAATCTAGTAGTAGTATTTTTTTTTTTTTTTGAATTATTTCAATTGAATTTCTTTCTCTTATTTTAGTTTAGATTATTTAGTATTTCGAATTTTATTTAGAAATTTCTAAATAAAAAAGAAAAAAAGTACTAAATACAAAAACTAGAAATAATAAGGAAGAGGAGTATTTTTTCAGGGAATGATTGGTCCGTCAGAAAAGGAAAAAGGTGTGAAATTAGATTTCTTTCACTTTCATTTGATTCATTGTTACGACGAGATATCCTTATCTCCCTCCCACCAAGACAGGAAATTAACAAACGAGAAATCTAGTAAGCGGCATCAAGCAGAAAATGATTTTTTCTCCAAGAATT